ATCGTAAGAGCTGCCTTGCGATTATTTCAGATTGATTGGAATGAACAAAAAGAAAATACAACTAGATGAAGCAAAGAAATCGAATTGAAATACTATGTACATTTCATATATTTAAGTCATATTAACATGTATGAAGATACATCTGCATATTTGAGATTGATCTCTATTCAATTTCTATCTTTATCCATTACCCTTACAATAATCCAAATCGACAGTATGGCAGAAAGATTCAGATCTGAATCTTTCTGCCATACTGTCGGATCTCATAGGCTACTAGTCCGCTCATTTCATTCAAGACTAAGACGTGAAATTGGAATTTTTTGTTTCTGAAATCATTGAGAAGAACTAAGAAGTCAAGTTTCATTCAAATTAATCACTTTGACTGACCGTTTTTACGTATATTATAAGCAAAAACGCAGTCGGAACTAGAACGAACAATGTAGTAGCAATAAATGCGAGAATATTTACTTCCATAATCTCATCCTTTGGTTTTTTTTACTTCGCAATAACTCGGGATTTAATCCCATAGAGCGGATAACCCTTTCGCTTGTAAATTCAATGGGATGAATTCCATTTCGATGATAGCGAATGGTATCAATATCATGAATAACAATATCTGACTGTCAAGTCGATTCATCGTCGAGAATTCAATAGTATAACATAGGCAGCTCGTTTATCCACACACTGAATAGAAACCTCGATTCCGTAGTCAATCAAAAGACTTCCTTTACTTTAATACTAATACTTTTTTTATTATATTTTGATCCATCGGGACTGACGGGGCTCGAACCCGCAGCTTCCGCCTTGACAGGGCGGTGCTCTGACCAATTGAACTACAATCCCGGGTAGGTAAAATGTAACGAATACATATTCTTATGATTTCATTCAAACCATTTCATTTCTAGTTAAATCCAAATCGACGCGCTGGAACCGAGACGCGAGCGCGGTATTGATACCCGCGCGGGGATACTCTTTAGTGAGAGCTTCGCGGATTACTAGCAATCCTTTCATTTTAGTACCAAATCGGTTGGGAATTTATTTTTCAATGTCACCAATGAAAAAAGGGGTCTTTTTTTTTTTGCGTTACTTTAGTCTTTTCATTAGACTTTCTACTTAAAGATCCTGATTTCTATCAGGATCATTGTTAGCAAGATCCTACTTTCGGGGAACAAATAAATGGAGCAAATAAAATAACTAAATAGCGGTAGGTATCTATCAGAGAATTCGACTCTTTTGATTCTTGATTCTTTCGTATCTGGCAGTTCGCGAAACCAAGCCAAAGGGGCTATATCATTTAAGGGTAAGGGTGGATCCGCGAATTATTGGGCCGAGCTGGATTTGAACCAGCGTAGACATATTGCCAACGAATTTACAGTCCGTCCCCATTAACCACTCGGGCATCGACCCCAGGAAGAATAAAGTCTAGTAGGCTTATTTATAATCCACGATCAGCTTCCTTTCGTAGTACCCTACCCCCAGGGGAAGTCGAATCCCCGCTGCCTCCTTGAAAGAGAGATGTCCTGAACCGCTAGACGATGGGGGCGGGGGCATACTTGCCCGACAGCCATCATACTTAGTATGAACAGTTTTTTGAAATTGTCAATATAATTAAAATTGAATGATATGACTATCTTTCTGCCTTTTCTGATCCCATACCAATAGCATTTTTGACTAGAAAAAAAAATAATAATAAAACTAGGGGGAAGGGATTGGTACGACAGAAAATAAGATTAAACTTCATTTCTTCCACTTACTTTCATTCATTTTTCCGCCCCTTATTAAGAGGACTATTCCAATATCGCCCTAAGCTGGGAAATTAACAAATGATAAATCCGAAAATCTGGGAACGGGGAGTAACCAGCTCTCAAAAATAGTTTTTTTTTTCTCTAAAATTTTGGTTCGGGGAACAAGCTGAATCTGTTCATAACATGTGAAATCTATGGATCTATGTCGAATTGGCAGGTCCATGTCTCCATGTATCAATCAAATGAATTTCGTCCCGTTCGGGTGGGGGCAGGCGAATTCAAGTCAATTCCATTCAATTCCATTAGGGGCGGTCTTTAAACAATTCATTTGATTTCATTGATATTTATCAAATCCAATATCAATAAACCAAGTTTAACCTATACTTCTCCTTATCCTTACTTAAGTAAATCAAAATTCCCCGTTCCCCTACAGGCACGGGCTACTAACCCCTATGAGTCTGCTGCATACACTTATAATATATATACAGAGCTAGATAGACCTATATTATCCGCCTAGTGGATCCTTCAACTAGTGACTCCCTCAGGAATTGAACCAAATAGCCCTTTTAACTCAGTGGTAGAGTAACGCCATGGTAAGGCGTAAGTCATCGGTTCAAATCCGATAAGGGGCTTTTCCCCGTTTTTCATAAAAAGGCCGAGTGGTAATATTCATATTGAAATGGGAATAAAAATCGTGTTGATTCGTAATAAAACAAAAGTAAGCAACTGTATAAGAATTTTATTCTAAACTTTCG